TAATGTATGCAAAAATTGCTGAAAAATTTTGTAAGAATTAATAATATACATTATTTAACCAAAGGAAGGACCATCGTTGGGGTATGAACCCAAAAGCTTTTATTTAGCTTATTTGGTTATAAGAATTTTCGTAGTGGGGATGGTGATTTGTAGGTTATTGATACTACTATTAATAAAGTTAAAAGTAGAATAATTGTTATGAATCAGTAAATAGGTAAATTAATTTTTCTAATAATTCTTATTACGTCTGGTTCAAATTTTATAATGAATTGTGGGGTTCCAGTTATTTTTTGGGGAATGATTACAGTTCTTATGCAGATTATTAAAAAGTATTTGAAGTAATGTTTTTGTATCTGGTAAATATTGGGCCTTATAGCTAGGAAATAGCCAAATAATACTAAGAGACCTGTTACATAGATTAAGAACAGAATAAATGCATATCAAGAATTTGTTAATAATGTCACAAATAAAGTAATAATTGAAGCCCTGATTATTAGTCTGGCTCCTATTATTATCAGTTTGTCTGAGTAGATAATTGCTAATATTATAAGGTTAATGATTATTAGAATTGTTATTATTGTCAATTTTGTGAGGTTGTATGACCAGTTTAAAATTCAAAGTTTTAAGTTTCACAAAATTGTGTTGGATGATTATCTGTATATAGAATTGGGAGTAGGGTAAAAATGTATGTTTGGATTACACACACTCCTAAGTCAAATATAATGTAGAAAATTCCTACTAATAATAAAATTCTTATTAGTATAAAATTGCTTCTTGCAAAAGCCCCTCCCATTAGAGCCAATATAATATGACCTGTTCTTAGGTTAGCCGTAATTCGTACTGCTAGTGTTATCGGTTGCACTAGTGTTCTAACTAGTTCAATTAGACATAAAAAAGGATTTAACAGAGTGGGTGACCCTAGTGGTTGAAAATGTGACACATATCTATCAATATTATATGATATATTTAACAAAATAATAGTTATTCATATCGGTAGTGCTAATCTTAAGTTAATTGCTAGGTGACTTGTGAGTCTAAAAATGTAAGGTATTAAACCTAAAATGTTTATTCATATTACGATCAATCTTCAACTTAAAAAAATTCTGTAAGATATTCCTATCCTTTTTCTTATTGATCGGGAAATAATTTTGAAAATAATTCTTTTTCATATTAATATGAAGGAGTTTCGATTTGAGGTAGTTTTAAAGTATTTTAAAGGGGGTGTTAAAAAAATAGGAATTCACATTAATAGAATTATTGAGGAGAAAATGTTTTTGTTGTTTTCATCAAAGTTTGAAAAAATATCGAGAGCCATTGTTTTTAACATACACAATTATTAATTAGTAAGATTACGAAGTAGCATATAAATGCTTGTGAGATATAAATAATATAATTTATTGATGAGTCGGCTGTGAAAGGTATAATTTTATTTGAATTGTTTCCGAGCTGAGCTGAGTAGATGTATAAATTATACACTCCCCCAAGTATTGTAATCAATCTTAATGGAATAGCAAAAATAAATGAAATTTTCAATACACTTATTGAAATTAAAATTTCTCTTGCTAAGTTTAAAGAAGGTGGGGCAGCCATATTAGCTGAAATTAATAAAAACCATATTATTATTATATTGGGTTGAGTAATCCTTATACTCTTGTTTAATAAAATATTACGCGATTTAGTCTTTTCATAATTTCTGTTGGCTATAGTGAATATTCCGGGGGATCCAATCCCATGTGAGATTATTATTAATATTGCCCCTATTATCCCAATGATTGATTGTCTGATTACCCCCAGCACTGGCAGGTTTATATGAATTACTGAAGAGTATGCAATGAGGACTTTTATGTCTATAGATGATATACATACAAACCCTATTAACATAGCCCCTCATAAATTAATTGCAAAAATTAAATTAAATCTAGGGGATTGTGTTTTATACATTAGTTCTGTGAATTTTAATAAACCATATCCTCCCAGTTTTAATAAGATACCTGCTAGAATTATAGACCCTCTTAGGGGTGCTTCTACATGGGCTTTTGGGAGTCATAAATGTACTCCCCATATAGGTAATTTAACTAGAAAGGCAGTTACTATACATATGCATATTAAATAATTCATTTGTGTTATTGAATTTATAGGGTAGTTTGGGTTTATTGTAAAAGATATGTTGTTTAAGTATAATTGGAATAATATATATATTAAAGGTAAGGATGCACATATTGTATATAGTATAAAATACATTGTAGCTTGTAAACGCTCTGGTTGGCTTCCCCATTTTAAGATTAGTATTATGGTTGGCAATAAGGAAAGTTCAAATGTCACATAAAAGAGGATTATGTTTTTAGTTGAAAAAAAAAATAATATTACTATTAATAGTATTATCACTCTACTTTTAAATAATGACCTTTGTTTAGCATTTTTTTCTGCTGTTTGTCTCCTAACTATTGATATGAGCAGAGTTACAAAGATAGATAGACAAATTATAATATGTGAAAAGTTGTTATACCTATAGTTATGTTGAATTACATTTGTTATTGAAAATCTATTTGAAAAATTTATAAACGAGAATACTAGTACAATTGCTAGTTTATTTCTTATTTTTTTGTAGTCTTTGAGACCTTGTTCTCAGATTATTGTAATTAATAAAATAGTAATTAGTATGATTTTAGATATTTTTTTGTTAGCATATCATTTCCTGTAAAACGGGTTATATTAATAACTATCCTTAATCCTAATCTGGCTTCGCAGGCCCCTAAAACTAAGATAAAGATAGAGTATGATAGTGTTACATTTATTATTCTAAATGTGATAATTGTTATAAAAAAAATGTTTAAAAGAATAAATTCTAATCTAAGTAAATACATTAAAATTTTTTTTCGTATAATAAAAAATCTTATTATGCTAATAAATAAAAGAAAGTTAATTATTGTTATAATTGTTAAGTTCATAATAAACCCTAGGAGACCAATTTCAGGCTTGCAACCTGATGTTTTTAGTTAAACTATAGGGTTAGTAAGTACATAAAATGTTCATCGATTTACAAAACCGGAGCTTCAAGTAAAAAGCTTAACTTACAACGTGGGTATAATTATACTAATTAAGGTTTACAGCCTTATGGTCCCACGCATTTCACCCATCTTAAAGTGCCTTGTTTTCATTCATGGATTAATCCTCCGATCAGGATAATTAAAAAAATTGTTCCAGAAAGGTATGTGATTTTTAAATTTATTATTTTTATTCTAATAATTAGGGGAAAAAGTAGAGCGATTTCAATGTCAAAAATCAAAAAAATAATTGCCAACAGAAAAAACCGTAGCGAGAAGGGTAGTCGGGCAGATTCTTGAGGATCAAATCCACATTCAAATGGTGAGTTTTTTCTTCGGTTATTAAGTGTTTGTTGGTTAAGTATAGTTATTACTGTTAGTAAAATTATAGTTAAGAGGATTGCTGTTATTCTGTGGAATAAAATTGTAAGCATTGTCTATGGATTAGTTGATCTTCTTAACTTTTTCAAAGTTATACCTTGTTATAGGCTACATTGACATCATTACCTTCAAAGGATTTTTATCTTGAAAAAATAATGTTTTTGTTAAACTATAATGACCAGAAAACAACTTGGTTGATTTTTATCTTCCAAAGATAGTGTTTTAGTTAAACTATTTTCTGATATTTCTAATTTTATTTCTTTAATTCAGTTATAAAAAAATTCAGGTTTAATTGCTTCGACTGTAATAGGTATGTAAGTATGGTTTGATCCACAAATTTCAGAGCATTGCCCATATATCACACCTGGTCGTATAATTTGGAAAAACACTTGATTTAGTCGTCCAGGAACAGCATCTGCTTTAACTCCTACTCTTGGTAGTGTTCAACAATGTAATACATCTGTTGCTGAGATTAATGTTTGGATATTTTTGTTATATGGTAGAATTATTCGGTGATCCGATTCTAATAATCGATATTCCCCTAGTCATGGGTTAGGTACTATATAGGAATTAAATCTGATTTCAGTATCAGCAATTTCATATCTTCAGTACCACTGATGGCCTATAGCTTTAAAGGTTATATAAGGATCAGATTCTTCTATTAATATAAGATATTTAAAGATGGGATTGCCCAAAATTAGTAAAATTAGTATAGGAATAACAGTTCAAATAACTTCTATTATTGTCACGATTGGGGAGTCCGAGATGAGTTTATTTGTTATTATAAATAAGGAGATCCCTCTTACAAAAAATAAAATTAAAATAATTACCACTAAGGTTAAATCATGGAAGAGTGATAGAAATTGTATTGTCATTGTGTTTCTTTCATTAAGTATTAGTTGAGCTCATTTTGCCATTAATTAAGCGCAAATATGCGATATTCAGATTTTAAGTCTAAAATATACTTAATTAGATCTTTGGTATATTACCTAAGTTAGATTTCAAATCCAATTTTTTAAAGATCAGATACACTTTCAAGTACACCTACTGTGTTACGACTTATCCCATTTATTAACGGGAGTGACGGGCGATTTGTACGCCTTTTAGATTATGTTTCACTATTTCGTTTTAAGAGATAGTTACTTTCAAGTACTATTTCCTTTACTCTTTCGAGAAAAATTCTATGTTTACACATAGTAGCTCATCGAATCCTTTTTATTAGTTGCACCTTGACCTGAGGTTGAGAAGTAGTTCTATTGCCATTACTGTTAGAGATTGACTAAACGGAGGTATACAAACATATTTATTAAAAAAGGTGAATATTAATGCGGATTATCATTTACTTGACAAGCTCCCCTGATGATGTAAAAGACCGCCAAGCTCTTTAGGTTTTAAGGTTTCTCGTAATACCCAGGTAATTAGTTTTAGTTAATTTAGTAGTAGGGTATCTAATCCTAGTTCTATTTGATAATTTCATGGTTTTATAATTTTAAGGTTAGGTTTTATTTTTATTATGTTTGACTATAAGAATTTTTCCTTAAATTAATTTATGACCATTTTACCTTAAATAAATATTTGGGTATATGTGTAACCGCGGGTGCTGGCACATATTTATCCACCCAATATTTCTTTTCTTTATCCAGCTTTCGCTATTTTTAAAAAATCAAACACTGCTAATAAGAGAGACAATTTATTGTTTTATCTATATAGTTATAATTGCTTTAAGCAGGTATAATCTTATTGGTGGGAGAACTCTTGCATGTAGTAAAATTGAGATTTATTTATGTAAGCCAGAGCAAAACTTTAAAAAGGTGTTATTAAAACTTATTTAGATTCGAAATCTAATATACTAAGTATATGTATTAACCTTTTATGTTATAATTACATATATTGTAAAATAGAATACTGTAAAGATTTGACCCACTCCTTCAAAGGGTGGTTCAACGGGTTTTGCCCCAATATATATTAATACAATAAAAATAGATACTAGCGATCAAAATAGAATTTGATTGATTACTCTAAACCTGTTTCTTTTTATTTTTTTAATGAATGGTATAAAGTATAAAATTGCAATTGAAGCTACTAGTGCAATTACCCCCCCAAGTTTATTAGGAATTGAACGTAAAATTGCATATATAGGTAGAAAATATCATCCTGGTTGAATATGTGTCGGGGTGACTAAAGGACTTGCAGGGATGAAATTTTCGGGGTCAATGAGTACGGAAGGTATAAATAGAACGACTACCCCTAATATTGCTCATATAATAAACGGCCCGAATAAATCCTTAATAGTAAAATATGGATGAAATTTTATAATTTCGTTATTTGTTTTTACTCCAAGAGGATTATTTGATCCTGTTTCATGTAGAAAGATAATATGAATTATTGATAAAACTGCAATAACTAGTGGTATTAAGTAATGAAGCCCGTAAAATCGAGTGAGAGTCGCATTTCTGACTGAAAATCCCCCTCAAATTCATATTACCACGTCATTACCTAAGTAAGGTACGGCAGATACAAGGTTAGTAATTACGGTTGCTGCCCAAAATGATATTTGACCTCAAGGTAGAACGTAGCCTATAAAAGCAGTTAAAATAGTCAAAAATAGTAGTGTTACACCAATTAATCACGTTTCTATGTTTTTATAAGATTTATAATACAACCCTCGTCCAATGTGGATATATAAGCAAACAAAAAATATAGATGCTCCATTTGCATGTATATTTCGAATTAATCATCCATAGTTTACATCTCGAGAGATACGGATCGCTGAATCGAAGGCAATAGTAGTGTCAGCTGAAAAAAATATAGCTAAAAATAAACCTGTTAAGATTTGCAGTACTAAGCATAATCCTCTTAAAGATCCGAACCTTCATAAAGCAGAAATGTTTTTTGGTACTGCTAAGGAAACTAATGATATTCATATTTTCCCTAAGGTGTGTTTTTGTAAAAATGGTTTTGTCATAGATAGAAATCACAGATTTTTTTTAAGTCACAATTAAACGTTTTAAATAAACTATTCTATCTTAGTAAATATAGGTTGCTAAGTATAGGATAGGTAAATAATGGATCATGTTAATTTTCCTATTAGGAAAGTTTCTATGTCCTATTTTACTGTCTTTTACTATAATTAAGGTGTGAGGTATTCTTGAAATTGCTACACGTAAATAGTAATATATTGAAATATAAGTTCTTACAATTAAGATAATTATGATGAGAGGTATATTAATTATTAGGTAAAATATATATATTTTGAAAAAAAATAATGAAAAAGGGGGTATACCTGAAAGAATTATAAAAGATTGGTTTTTATTTTTTTGATTTTTAGAGTTGCCATAGCGTTGGTAAATTGTTATTGTATTGTTAGATTTAAAAATGCTGAATAAATATAGTGTTAAGACAAAGTAAAAAAAAATAAATAGTATTCCAAAAGTTAAATTAAACCATAGGGCTATAATAATCCATCTAGTAAATGAAATTGAAGAGTAAGCTATTAATGGTTTTATTAATGATTGGTTGAATCCTAGAACTCTGCTAATTATAATTCTCAGAGTTGAACAGATAAAAACCATATCAGGGTTGTTTGTATTTGCCAGGATTAATAACGGGACTACTTTTTGTAATGTCGTTAATAGTATGCACCCTGTTCAAGATAAGGATACTATAACAGCAGGTATCCATTGAAAAAAGGGAAAAATTCCTAGTTTTATTACTATCCCTAAGATTGTTAGTACTACAATATTATTTAAGGTAGATAAACATGAAATTAAAAATATCGCAGAGCCACTGGCCTGTATTAAAAAATATTTTATTAATCCTTCAGTAGTAGTTTGGTTAAATGTAAAAATTGGTAAAAAACCAAACAATGATAATTCTATTCCTATTCAGGTAAAAAATCAATTATTTCTTCTAATAATAATGATAATAGAAAAAAAAATTAGACTTAAATAAATAAAGGAAGAAGGGTAAGATTTAATTCTTTTATTCATAAACTAAAGTATAGTTAATAATATACATTTTTTGATTAACAGTCAAATATATTTTTAGTTTTTAGTTTTTATAGCACAAGGTTTTTCCATCTTTTGGATTAAAAGTCCAAAGCTTTAGTTTAAGCTACTGTGCTAGTAATAGGATAATTTTCCGTTTTCTCTTTGCAAAAGAGAATTAATATTACTATTTAATTAGAATAATAAACAGTAATAGTATTCTAAAGTAGGTTATTATCTCTGATAGGTTAAGTTGATTAATTTTCTGTGTAGATTTTGATATTTTTCTAAGGGTATTAAATCTTCCTTTCCCACTAAGTTTTTCTATTCAGGTGGCTTCAATATAAAGCATTTGTTTCCTGAGTTTTAGAGTTAAATTATTGATTGGCCTTGCTGAAAGGTAAGTCATGAATCATATCGAAGTTATAAACACATTTATTTTTTTATAAAAAATGTTTATGTTAATATAGGAGTATGTAGCAATAGCGATAATTAGTATTAATGTCAATAGTTTTAAAAATATAGGCAGGGATGGAGGGTTAGAGATTAATATAATTTTATCTATTAAGGCCCCACCTGTAATTGCACCTATTAATAAGATTAAGTAGGATAGGTATGTAAATTTTCTTTTTGATTGAGAAAAGTTTAGGTTTTTTATGGGCCTTCATAAAGTTAAAATTGACACTCGTATAGTGTAAGCGGCTGTTAGACAAATTCTTGCTATTATTAGTAATCTGGTGCTTATAGGTATAGAAGTTATAAAAAATGTTTCAACAATTCTGTCTTTAGAGTAAAATCCGGCTATGAATGGTAATCCACATAAAGATAGATTGGCTGTATTTAGTATTATGGAGTTCACAGGTGAAGTTTCTCTTAGATTTCCTATTAATCGAATGTCTTGATTGTTTATTTCTGAGTGAATAATATCCCCCGCGCAGATAAACAGCAAGGCTTTAAATAGCGCGTGGGTGATTAAGTGGAAAAAAGCTAAGATTGGCTGTTCAATGCCAAGGGCAATTATTATAATACCTAATTGTCTTAAAGTGGATAGGGCAATAATCTTTTTTAGATCGTTTTCTACCATTGCTGCTATTCTTGCTATTATGCATGTTATTGTTCCTAAGTAGAAGCATATAAATTTTAATATATAGAATTCTCTTAAAGTTGGGAAAAATCGAATAATTAAATATACACCTGCTGTTACCAAGGTGGAAGAATGGACTAGTGCTGATACTGGTGTGGGGGCTGCTATAGCAGCAGGCAATCAAGCTGAGAATGGTATTTGTGCCCTTTTAGTTATTGCTGCTAAGATAATTATCATAGAAATCAATATATTTAAATTAAATCTGGAAAAAGATATATTTCAGTGTCCTAGCATTAGAGCTCATGCTACAGCGATAATTAATAGAGCATCACCAATACGGTTTGTTAAGGCGGTTAATATTCCAGCTCTAATTGATTTAGAGTTATTATAAAATACTACTAAAAGATATGATGTTAATCCTAAGCCATCTCATCCTAATAGAAGGAATAGTAAGTTTGGGATGAAAATTAAAATATTTATTGATAATACAAATAAAATTATTAGAATTGTAAAGTATTCAATATTTTTCTCTTTTTGTATATATGATGTTGAAAATAGAAGTACTCTTATTGTAATAGTAATTACAATTGTGGAAAATAATACCCTTATTTTATCAATTGTAATAGCTAGTGGTACATTAATGGACCCTAAGTTAATTAAAGAGAATTCTGTTATAACTGAGACGTTGTGAAATATAATAAAGTTTCAGGCGTTTAACAATAATAGTAATATTATACCTATTATGATTGCTGCCTTAGTTGTTGGAAATACGATATTTTTCATTGTATAAATAGGCATTAGTGCATCTAAAGTTTGACAAACTTTTATTATTAATTTAACTACTATTTAAATACTTAAATTACTATGTTTTATTTTCTGCTTTGAAGGCAGATAGTTTATTTAACTTAAAGTATTAGAGTTTGCGATATTATTCGCTTTTTTAAGTTAGAAGCTTAAAATTTTTTGAACTCATTTATATATTATATTTTCTTTTGTTCCTTTCGTAATAAAAAGTATTATATTAGTTTTAAGAGGATAGAAACCGGACTAGCTCACGCCGACCTGAACTCAGATCATGTAAGGGTTTAAAAGCCGAACAGGCTTACTACTTTATACTTCTACATATAAAAGTTTCCTTAGTCCAACATCGAGGTCGCAATCCTTACCTTCAATTAGGACTCTCTGGTAAGATTACGCTGTTATCCCTAAGGTAGTTTTTTTTGTTCTCTTTGAGGGTTTATAAATATAAAGATTTTTATTTTTCTTGTATTGCCCCAATAAAAGTATAACTAATAAAATATTAATTTTTACTAAAACTCTATAGGGTCTTCTCGTCCTTCTTAAAAATAAAAGCTTTTTCACTTTTAAATTAGTTTTGTTTTAAAATAAGGAGACAGTTAAGCTTCGTTATACCTTTCATACTAGTCTTCAATGAAAAGACAAATTATTATGCTACCTTAGCACTTTCGCGGCCGTTTATAATACACTGGGCAGGTGGTACTTCTTATGGTTTCAAGAAGCTATGTTTTTGTTAAACAGTCGTTGCTTAGTTTTGCCGAGTTCCTTTATATTTTATTGTTTGGGTCAGATAGTTATTATTTTTAAACTACTAGTACTATCATTTTATTAATAAATAGTAGGTTTATTTATTTTTTTTAGATTATTATATATATAATTATATACATTATAAGATTTTTATTATTACAATTTTTGTTTAAGGCTATTTTTAAGCCTAAAAAAATTTTCTTATTTTGTTTTTAATAAATCTATTTAACCTTAGCTTATCCCAAGGTTATTACTTTTAATTAAAAATTGCACTATATGCATTTTTGTAACCAGATATCAGTGAATGCGTAAACATTTTATTTCTATAATAATTTCTTTTAAAAATTTTGCAACATTTTTTATGGATTCTTAATTGAATTATTATAGCTCATTCACTTTCGGGTATTTATAATTTATATTTTTATTTAATAGTCCATGATACACAAGGTACAAATTTTTATTTTTACTTTTTTTGTTTAGTAATTACCCTTTCGGTTTTTTCTTTATATTTTTAAAACTTGATTTATTATGTTTTATTGTTCTTTTAATAGATTTTAGATTACTTTGTCTAAGTTAGTCTTTTTACTTGGAAGGTAAATGTACGTTAATATACTAACAAAGTATCATTGAATTATTATAATAAATACAAAAGCAAGCGATGTTGATAAGAATGTTTTTCATGTAAGTGATATAAGTATATCATATCGTATGCGTGGGTAGGATCCTCGTACTCATAGAAATACAAAGGTAATTAATATTAGTTTTAAAAGGTTAAGAATTCCTGTGGTTTCAGAGAGTCCCCCTATAAATAAGCATGCGGTTAGTATTCTTATAAATAAAATTCTCCCGTACTCAGCAATAAATAGTAGAGCAAATTTTCCTCCTCCGTATTCAATATTAAACCCTGAGACAAGTTCAGACTCTCCTTCTGCCAAATCAAAGGGTGCACGGTTAGTTTCTGCTAAACATCTAATTATTCATATTACTATTAAAGGTAATATTACTATAGAAAATCATATAATTTGCGTTGATTTTATTTCTTTTAAGTTAAAAGTTAGTGCTAGTATTAATACTCTTATTAGAATTAGAGCTATTCTAATTTCGTATGAAATGGTCTGTGCAATTGCCCGAATTGCACCGATTAGTGAGTATTTTGAGTTAGATGCCCATCCGGAGAGAAGGATCGCAAAGACGTTAAGACTAGAAATTGCCAGGAAGAATAAAATTCCAAGTTTGAATATTGAAATCCTGAAAATTGAAGTGTAGATGTTTCAGGTTATGTATATAATTATAATGGCTATAATTGGGGCAATAAAGTATACGGGTTTGTTAGAATTTCTAATGTTAATTGATTCTTTAGTAAATAGTTTTATAGCGTCTGCTAAAGGTTGCGGCAGTCCTCTTAAACCCACTTTGTTTGGTCCTTTGCGTAGTTGGATGTAGGCTAGGACTTTACGTTCTATTAAGGTGTAAAATCCTACTCCTAATGTAACTAATAGTAAGGTTAATAAAGTTTTTAATATAATCGAAGTTATAGTTAGCATAAGTACTAGAAATAATTCTCTTTTAAGGTATCAACTTAACTCACTAGGTGATTTAGTACTATCTACCTCATCAGTAAATTGACACAAATAGGAATAGTCATACTACATCTACGAAATGTCAATATCATGCTGCTGCTTCAAATCCTACATGGTGATTGTGGTTAAAATGTAAAAAATTTCCTCGGATGAAACATACAAATAAGAAGATTCTTCCAATAATTACATGAAGTCCGTGGAATCCAGTTGCCACAAAAAATGTGGTTCCGTAAACTCTATCTCTGATTGAAAATCTAGTTTCTAAGTACTCTGCATATTGTACTATCGTAAAAGTGAATCCTAATATGATTGTTAACAATAGACCAATTTGGGTGTCTTTGTGTGTTCTTGATAAAAGGGAGTGGTGTGAATAAGTTACGGTTACTCCAGATGACAGTAATAATACTGTGTTTAAAAGAGGTGCTCCTCAAGGATTCAAGGGATTTACTCCTACAGGTGGTCAAGTCGCCCCAATTTCGATTGTTGGAGCTAATCTTCTATGAAAGAATCTTCAAAAAAATGCGAAAAAGAAGCAAATTTCAGATACAATAAATAAAATAACTCCTAACCGTAGTCCAGTTACAGTTTTTTTTGTGTGCATTCCTATAAAAGTTCCTTCACGGATTACATCTCGTCATCAATGAATTATTGTAAGTACAATAATTAACAATCCTAAAGTCAATAAGTCTAATTTGTTATGATGAAATCATGACACTATTCCTCTTGTAAGACATAGTGCTCCTAGTGAACCAAATAAAGGTCAGGGTCTCATATCTACTAGATGGAAAGGATTAATTCGAAAAAATATTTTTTTCATTAAACAAAGTGGGAATTTCCCACAGTGAAAGATTCTAAATCTTAATTTTTTGTTTATGAGGAATAAGTTATGGATAAGTGAGTTTTAAATATAATTATAATTATTAGTACAAATAAGTAGGTTCATATGATAGGGGACAGATGTGGCATTAAACTTAGTTTATTTAGAGAAATATAATTTTATTACTTGGTCTGAATTATGAAATCCGACAGGGAATCGTCTAGCATATCATTCTAATGAATTGGTAGGTGATTCCGCAAAGATTAATGATCGTTTAACTACAAATCTTTCTACAATTATTCCTACAAATATACAAACTCTGATAAATGTAACTGTAGACCCTATTCTTGAAATTACATTTCAAGTGGTTATAGAGTCAGGGTAGTCTGAATACCGCCGAGGTATTCCAGCTAATCCTAAAAAGTGTTGAGGGAAGAAAGTAATGTTTACACCAATAAATGTTGAGTAAAATTGTGCTTTTGCCAGGTATGTATTTAAAGTTAGCCCCGTGAATAAAGGATATCAATAGGTGAATCCTGAAAACATAGCGAATACTGCCCCTATTCTAAGTACATAATGGAAATGGGCAGTTACGTAATATGTATCGTGTAATACCACATCTAGTGATGAATTTGCTAAAACAATTCCTGTTAGCCCACCGAATATAAATAAAACAATAAACCCTAGAGCCCATAGTATAGGAGTTTCATATTTTACTGTTCTTCCATGGAGTGTTGTTAATCATCTAAATACTTTTACACCGGTAGGTACGGCAATAACTATAGTTGCTGAGGAAAAGTACGATCGTGTATCAATATCTATTCCTACTACAAATATATGGTGACCTCATACAATAAATCCTAAGATTGCAATTGATAATATAGCGTAAATTATTCCAGTTACTCCAAAGACTTGCTCTTTCCTTCTAAAGTTGGTTACTACGTGAGAAATTACTCCGAATCCTGGAATAATCAGAATATAAACTTCTGGGTGTCCAAAGAATCAAAATAAATGTTGGTATAAAATAGGATCTCCCCCACCTGCTGGGTCAAAGAAGGAAGAGTTAAAATTCCGGTCGGTTAAAAGTATAGTAATAGCTCCTGCTAGTACTGGTAATGATAAAAGTAATAATAGTGCCGTAATAAATACGGCTCAAACAAATAATGGGAGGTTTATAAAAGATATTCTTTTTCCTCGTATATTGATAATCGTTACTATAAAATTAATTGCCCCTAAAATAGAGGATACCCCTGCAAGATGTAGTGCAAAGATTGCCATATCTACTGAAGATCCCCTGTGTGAGATATTAGATGATAGAGGAGGGTAGACAGTTCATCCAGTCCCTGCCCCTCTTTCTACTAAAGCTGATATTATTAGCAAAATCGCTGCAGGGGGTAATAACCAAAATCTTATGTTATTTATTCGGGGGAATGCTATATCTGGGATTCCTATCATTAATGGTACTAATCAATTTCCAAATCCCCCAATTATAATTGGTATAACTATAAAGAAGATTATAAAAAATGCATGTGCAGTTACAATTACATTGTAAATTTGGTCGTTTCCTATAAGTCTTCCGGGGTTACCTAGTTCAGCTCGAATAGCTATTCTTAAACCTCTACCTGTTATTGCTGATCATAATCCAAATAGAAAATATAAAGTTCCAATGTCTTTGTGATTAGTTGATATAAACCAACGATTAAAGAT